TTCCCAGAGGAACGATCTATTTTATTTGATTGATGGATCCAATATTATAATGAATTAAAAAAGAGAGTTAATGAATTAAAAAAGAGAGTGTTCTTATTCGAACCGCCTTGTGATCTTCAACCAATTATGTGCTTCAATATAATTACCTGGAGTAAGCGCTATAGCTTGTTTCCAATATTCAGCAGCTTGATCGGACCAAGCCTCCGCAATTTCAGAATCTCCCTGTCGAATGGCCTGTTCTCCCCGGCCGGAATAGGTGGGTCAATTCCTTCCCTTAGAACCGTACTTGAGAGTTTCCTACCTCATACGGCTCAGCAATCAATTCTTTTGGTGTCCCATCTTAATCTACCATATCTAACTGAATAAGATTTCTCGTAAATCTATCCCATTTTTTTTTCTCGGGTTAACCAGAAGAGGTTAATTACATGAGTTTCAAACTCTAATTTTGATCAATAATCAGTTTTCTCTTTTCTCCCACCTTCAGAAGAACATAGGTATCTACCCCTATCGTTAGAATTTTCTGAAAGGTAACTATCTCGGTTTCATATAGAAATTCATATAGAATCTTTGAAAAGGACTTTCCTCCAGAAGAAAGAAAGGACTTACTATCTTTGGGATCTGATGCTACACCGCTGCTCAATACCTTAGTAGATCGACTCTATTACATAAGTTGATTCCTAACTTTTATCTCATATCATGACATAAGTAAGCAGTTCTTATTGTATCGGCTCCCAAACCTCGCTAATTGATCTTTACGGTGCTTCCTCCATCAATTAGATCCTTTATCCATAGAATCTAGTATATAGGCCATACCTATTTCTTCATATTTCGGCTCGTATGAAGTCTCTTTCTTTGCTACAGCTGATAAAAATCGTTGCTTTGGACGATGCATATGTAGAAAGCCTATTTTGTTTCTAGTATTTACTAGAAGATTTGATCTTTCTTTCCTTCTTTCTATAGTGGAGATAGTCGCACGTAATGACAGATCACAGCCATATTATTAAAAGCTTGTGGTAAGAATGGGTTTCGTTCGAGTGCCCGGAAATAATATTCCAAAGCCTTCGTATGTTCTCCGTTGCTTGTGTGGATAAGGCCTATGTTATAGAGTATATAACTTCGATCATAGGGATCAATTTCTGGTCGCGTAGCTTCATAATAATTTTGTAAAGCTTCCGCATAATTTCCTTCGGATTGAGCCGACATCCGTTACGGTCGTTCATTCTATTCAAAGAATCTCCGTTCCAGAACCGTACGTGAGATTTTCATCTCATACGGCTCCTCCCTTCTGTGCATAGTAATAAGGGAAATAATCCATGGAATCAAAAAAGATTGAAATATTTTTATTATGAACTGACAGGGGCTGGTGTTTTTACAAGAAATCTCTAGCCATCCTTCCTGCAAGAGGTCTGTCTTTTCTTAACACCAAGCGTGTTGGTGCTAGATAGAAATGGTAACTCCAACAATTTCTTTGTCCTCAACGCCCTCTATTTCCAGGAATTAGTCACTTCAACGATCTTCGATGGTTATACGGGTATCCAAAGTACGAACGAGATGGATGTTTGTTGTCCCAACCATTCTTGTTAGTCCCGATCCCGATAAGGAAAAGGAGTAATTTATAACAAAGTTTTCGTGTTGTTGATTCCTAGGTGTAGTGCTTCTTCCCCTATGCGGCCTATTGGTACTAGTGAAGTAGTATTGACCTGCAATACAGAACCTATAGGTTAACCTTTCGCTCAATACTAGAATCGACAATTGAAGCATCTGAGGCTGCATCAATCGGGGATACACGACAGAAGGAATTGTTCTATCTCCAAACTAACTTCACCTTCATCAAGCGTAGGTTTATTTCAAGAATCTTTTTTCTTTGTATCCCGAATCATGTCTCTTTCTCATAAGACTGAGGGCGGTAAATAAATAAAAAAAAAGAATCAAATCGCACCATCTCTGTAATAGGTAAATGCCTCCTTTTCTCCTGAAGTTGTCGGAATTATTCGTAATAAGATATTGGCTACAATTGAAGAGGTCTTATCAATAAAATTTCCATTTATCCGAGATCTAGGCATAGTTAACAGTCCATTCGATAATTCTTCTCATTCCCCCTCGAGGGAAAATGATCCCACAAACAAAGGAATCGTACAGTACGAAATCACATAAAAACAAACAGACTCATTCTAAAAAAAAAGGATGTGGACCTTCCACTCAAATTGTCCCTTTTGGACAGGGATAGATAGGAAATATTTGAATCCGATTGGATTTCATTCAAATTGAGTAGTATACCAATTATTACTATTTTATCTAAGTTGAGGAATCAAGGAATTTTTCCTACGGATTCTGAGAACTCGAGAAGTTTTTTTTTATCCCTCGAGCCTACGGAAGATCTTTCTTTGACGAAAAGTTTTCTATTTAGAATTTAATTGATCGGTCGTACCTGTATTGCAATAATATGAATGACTCGCTATTCACTCGGTTTCTGGGTAATAATCATAAGATTATGTAGGAGAGATGGCCGAGTGGTTCAAGGCGTAGCATTGGAACTGCTATGTAGACTTTTGTTTACCGAGGGTTCGAATCCCTCTCTTTCCGTACCTTCACCTAATTCACCAACGTTACCAACCGCAATGTATCAAATAACAATTGATACCATTATTCCAACAGTAAGACCTTTATTTGATAGAGATTCTTCCTAATTACTGTGGTATGGAAAATGCCGGAAAGAGTGGAAAAGAATGAAAATCTCATTGCTGATCCATTTGTGATACGTGAGTGGGAGAAAAATCCGGATCAAACCCCTTATTTACTTGACTTTGGCGAAAAAGGGGGGGCAAAATTGTCCGAAGCTTTGTTATTTTAGTTAGGTTCAAGTCTGACGAGAATAATATTCTACGACTAGCAACTCATTGATTTTCAAACCGATCCATTTACTATCTATTATTTGATTTACTAATCCTTTATATTGGGATGAGTGAAAAGTCAAATGTTTTGCCAATTCCTCGTGGGGGGATGAATCAATATAATTTTGAATCAAAGCTCTGGATCTTTGTTCATCTCTCGTAGTAATAATATCTCGGGGTTTGCAGCGATAACTTGGGATATCTACTATACGACCATTAACTAAAATATGTCTATGGTTAACTAATTGCCTGGCTCCAGGAATGGTCGAAGCCATACCCAATCGAAAAAGGATGTTATCCAAACGCATCTCAAGTAATTGTAGTAAAACCTGCCCTGTTGACCCTTTGGCTTTTCCAGCTATACGAACATATCTAAGCAATTGTCGCTCTGTCAGACCATAATGAAAACGCAATTTTTGTTTTTCTTCTAGACGAATACGATATTGAGATCTTTTCCCGGAACGCGATTGGTTTCTAAGATCACTTCCCGGTCTAGGTCTTTTACTAGTTAGTCCCGGTAAAGCTCCCAGACGGCGTATTTTTTTGAAACGAGGCCCCCGGTAACGAGACATAAAGACTCCCCCCCCTTTTTTTATTTATTTTATTGAAATTTCATTTTACAGAATAAACCTAAGTCAGACTGAACTAAACGATAAACGAAGATAAATCTACTGAAGTACTACAAAGAAGAATGATGAATTGTATCAATATCCGGATTATTTTGTATATATAGGAAGTTAAGGATCCTTTTCTTGATTTGTTCTGTAGAGATTTCACTGCTCCAATCAGTTTTTTATTCATAGTTGTAAGTTCCCACGACATAATAGATCGGTGACCCGACATTTGTAAAAGAAAAAAGGGAGGAGTCTTTTCAATATTCCTTGATCTCAAGGAGACATTATCAATCATGGAAAAAATCGGACAAATAGAGAAAAGCCGGCTATCGGAATCGAACCGATGACCATCGCATTACAAATGCGATGCTCTAACCTCTGAGCTAAGCGGGCTCACATAACAGAAATAGTGCATAGGAATTCGGTAAACTACCGGAATCTTAACTATATAATAATTAATATTAATAGAATGAAGAATCGAATTCTATTCCATTAAAAATGATTAATTAATATTATAAGAATATTCTTATATATTAGAATATAACTATAACTATATAGAATTTTTATTGAAAATTCGAGTGATTTATATTATCATTCTATTAATTCTTATTATATTTTCTATTATTATTAGATTAGAAATTTTATTATTAGAAATTTCGATTTCGAATTTTTTTTCTTTAAATGCAAAATATTACATTTGAAATAATTATATATAACTATATCCATATTAGTTATAGCAGATTCTATTAATTCTAAATTCTATTAGATTAGAGCGGATCGGTCCTAAGGAAAGGATAAGATAAGAATGCAATTCAGATCATAATGAGACATTCCTCTGGTTTCATTCGGAAAGGGGGGAAATAGGACGAAAAAAAAAGAAGAATGAATATCGACCGTTCCAGTATTCCCAATCGCGCGGGAAAAATGAGAGGGAGAGAGACATGTATATGTGGGATATATCCATCCATATTGAATTGCAGATACATCAATGATAGAATCATTTCCGATTGGACCAAATACTGGCCCACCGATAGAGATGAAAGAAGATGGGTAAGAAATAGGAGCAGACACTTTTTCGATATAGGAATCAGTATCTAATGAATTCAAGGGTTCCAACATAAGGGGGGGGATCACAATGAGATCTCGGCCTCATAAGGGGGATATGGCGAAATTGGTAGACGCTACGGACTTGATTGGATTGAGCCTTGGTATGGAAACCTACTAAGTGGTAACTTCCAAATTCAGAGAAACCCTGGAATTAAAAATGGGCAATCCTGAGCCAAATCCTGTGTTCAGAAAACAAGGGTTCAGAAAGCGAGAATCAAAAAAGGATAGGTGCAGAGACTCAATGGAAGCTGTTCTAACAAATGGAGTTGACTGCATTGGTAGAGGAATCGAATCCTTCTATCGAAACTACAGAAAAGATGACCCTGTATACGTACGTATACATACTGAAATATCAAATAATTAATCACGACTCGAATCCTTATTTTTT